GTAAGAAATGTCAACAAGGAAATCTTTTGTATAGACATTCGAACCACTGTTGGTCATATTTCTTTTTATCGAGAGATAGAAGAAGCCGTACAAGGGTTTTGCCGGGCTTGCTCATATAGTACCTAAGCTAAAAAATTCTATGATACCCGCGATAATTCGATTCGGGTCTCCCCGTCTCAACTAGTATTCTAATTCGTGAATTTCTCCGCTAATCAAGATCGAGGAAAGGCAGTCTTCGAATCACTGACTCAAATCCATTGTCGAATCCTACTCAACTGAATAGCGAGGTACTTATGGCAGAACGGGCCGATCTAGTCTTTCACAATAAAGCGATAGATGGAACTGCCATGAAACGACTTATTCGCAGATTAATAGATCACTTTGGAATGGCATATACATCACATGTCCTGGATCAAGTAAAGACTCTGGGTTTCCAGCAAGCCACTACTACATCCATTTCATTAGGAATTGATGATCTTTTAACAATACCTTCCAAGGGGTGGCTAGTACAAGATGCGGAACAACAAAGTTTAATTTTGGAAAAACACCATCATTATGGGAATGTACACGCGGTAGAAAAATTACGTCAATCCATTGAGATCTGGTATGCTACAAGTGAATATTTACGACAACAAATGAATCCTAATTTTAGGATGACTGATCCTTCTAACCCAGTCCATATAATGTCTTTTTCGGGAGCTAGAGGAAATGCATCTCAGGTCCATCAATTAGTAGGTATGAGAGGATTAATGTCGGATCCTCAAGGACAAATGATTGATTTACCCATTCAAAGCAATTTACGCGAAGGACTCTCTTTAACGGAATATATTATTTCCTGCTACGGAGCTCGCAAAGGAGTTGTGGATACTGCTGTACGAACATCAGATGCTGGATACCTCACGCGCAGACTTGTTGAAGTAGTTCAACACATTGTTGTACGTAGAACAGATTGTGGCACCATCCGAGGTATTTCTGTGAGTCTTCAAAATGGGATGATAACAGAAAGAATTTTTATCCAAACATTAATTGGTCGTGTATTAGCGGACAATATATATATGGGTTCACGATGCGTTGCCATTCGAAATCAAGATATTGGGATTGGACTTGTTAATCGATTCATAACCTTTAGAGCAAAATCAATATCTATTAGAACTCCCTTTACTTGCAGGAGTACATCTTGGATCTGTCGATTATGTTATGGCCGTAGTCCCACTCATGGCGACCTGGTCGAATTGGGAGAAGCAGTAGGTATTGTTGCGGGTCAATCTATTGGGGAACCCGGGACTCAACTAACATTAAGAACTTTTCATACCGGTGGAGTATTTACAGGCGGTACGGCGGAACATGTACGAGCTCCTGATAATGGAAAAATCAAATTCAATGAACATTTGGTTCATCCCACACGTACACGTCACGGCTATCCAGCTTTTCTATGTTATATAGACCTATATGTAACTATTGAGGGTCAAGATATTCTACATAATGTGAATATTCCCCCAAAAAGTTTGATTTTAGTTAAAAATGATCAATATGTAGAATCAGAACAAGTCATTGCCGAGATTCGCGCCGAAGCATCCATCTTGAATTTTAAAGAGAGGGTCCGAAAACATATTTATTCTGACTCAGAGGGAGAAATGCACTGGAGTACCGCTGTGTACCATGCACCCGAATATACATATGGTAATGTTCATCTCTTACCAAAAACAAGCCATTTGTGGATATTATCAGGAGTTCCGCACAGATCCAGTATAGTCCCTTTTTCGCTCCACAAGGATCAAGACCAAATAAATATTCATTCTCTTTCTGTCGAACGAAAATATATTTCTAACCTTTCAGTGACTGATGATCAAGCGAGACATAAATTGTTTAGGTCGGATCCTTCTGGTAAAAAGGAGGGGGGGGTTCTTGATTATTCAGTACCTGATCGAATCATATGTAAGGGTCATTGTAATTTTATATACCCCGCTATTCTTGACGAGAATTCTGATTTATTGGCAAAGAGACGAAGAAATAGATTCATCATTCCATTACAATCGAATCAAGAACAAGAAAAAGAACTAATACCCCGTTCAGGTATCTCGATTGAAATACCCATAAATGGTCTTTTCCGTATAAATAGTATTCTTGCTTATTTCGACGATCCTCGATATAGAAGAAAGAGTTCGGGAATTACTAAATATGGGACTATAGAGGCGGATTCTATCGTCAAAAAAGAGGATTTGATTGAGTATCGAAGAACAAAAGAATTTCGGCCAAAATACAAAATGAAAATAGATCGATTTTTTTTCATTCCCGAGGAAGTGCATATCTTACCCGGAGCTTCTTCCATAATGGTACGGAACAATAGTATCATTGGAGTAGATACGCGAATTACTTTCAATATAAGAAGCCGAGTAAGCGGATTGGTCCGAGTGGAGAAAAAAAAAAAAAAGATTGAACTCAAAATATTTTCGGGGGATATCTATTTTCCTGGAGAGACAGAAAAGATATCCTGGCACAG